ATATTTTAAGAAGTGAACATCTTTCTTAGTAGTGGGGTCGGGGGAAAGAATAGGAAAGGTGATTTCACTATATTTCTGGCCGGGAACAGGCCCTATTACAAGAATATTTTTTTTATTAGGGCGGTAGCTCTGAAAAGACAAATTTCCTATCTTTTCTTTCATCTCGGGAGAAATACGATCGGAAGGAGCTAATTCAAACCCCTCCGGTAAAATAAGAACAGCCCCCACATTCAAACCCCCTTTCTTACCATTAGCAAGGACTTGTTTCACTTGCTTATCATAAGGAATTCGAACAACTGCTTCAAATATAGTATCGGGAAGTACTGCTTGTGGAACCTCAATATCCACGGGCTTATTAGCTAAATGACAATTGGCACATACAATACGCCCGGTCGCTTCTCGTGGATTTTCATAACCCTGCTGCGCAAAAATGGGATATGCACTTGAAACAGATGTCCAAGTTATGATATATATCATTAGCGATACGGAAATAGATCGAATAATATGTTCCTTTATCCAAGAAAAAGTATTTCTAGTTTGCATAGTCTAATCATTGGTCTGAAAATTTCTACAATAAATTGGGTAGGTCGCTAGTATAGTTTCCTATCCACGATTCTGCTATTTTTATTGGAATCATTTTACTGGAATACTATAGTATAAAGTATGAAAACCCCCCGGATAGAGTTAATACTTATGTAGAACTACAAAGTAAGAAACGTTATAATTGGATTAATATTGGTGGATCATTTATCAATCATTCATTGAATGATAAATAACTACAAGTGACGGAGATACACGATTTAAATAACGAAAAATCCAATATTTAAAAATAGTATCGAGAATAACCGGAAAAGTGGAAACAAGACCAGATATAATTTGATCATTATGACCAAATCCAAAATCTTTGTATACAGAACCAATCATTAGTTCCCAGCCGTGGGGTGAATGAAATCCGATACATAAATCGGTTAATAAAAGAATTGAAAAAGCTTTTACTGTATCACTTAAGTTATATAGGAATTCCCGAGCCCAAGAGTTAAGAATAACAAGTTCTTCATTACCTAAAATAGAATAACCACTTAAAATAACAAAACAGATTAAATTTGTCGAGAAGTGTAAAATTGTATGGATACGATCTTCGTTGTGTATCTTGATTAATTGGATCGTTTCTTTGTGGATTCCTATAAGAAGCTTTTGTAGATATGTCTCCGAGTATTCCTTGATCATTTCTTCCAAGAAGAGGATTTCTTCCAATTCTATGAACTTTTCTAGAATACTTTTTTCTTGAATATCATTCAAAAAAATTTCGGATTGGCCGATATTCGCCCAATTAATAATCCAAGATTCCATACTTTTAGTAAATGAGAGAGAAATCCACCAGGGCAGAAATACTATAGATGCAAGATACAAAAGAGGAGTGAATGCTTTCTTTTTTGCCATTTTTCGCCTGTTAATTCAAAATTAACCCACTCCATTTGTCAGACTTTATGTGATTGAATATGTCTTTCAAACATGAGTTCTAGACAGGGCATCAAACCTATGAATCTATTTTATTTGTGATTTTGTTTTGAATCTAGAAAGAATACAGAACTAGACTAAGACTCCACTTCAAATTCGACTGAAGAAATAATACAAAATAGTGTTGCCAAATACCTCAATTCATCAAATTCCAAACAAACGTCCCCTTTCGATGAATTGCCGAAAGAAGTACTTTAGGAATGAATATTATTGAGATTTTGAGACGAAAGAACCCCTTATTCTATCAAAATATCCAATATTTCAAAAAAAAAAAATTCCAACGATTCCCCATAGTCAAGAATAGAATAATTGAGAGAAAGATATTGTGATGGTCAAAAGAATAAGTGGCAAAACAAGACAGAAATGGGCCCGTTATCATTATTAAGAAAACCCATTATTATGGAATAGTAAAGAACAGATAAATAAGGTCGATTGACAAAGAAACTAATTTACAAGATATGGTTTATCTGCATCTAAAGTATCACTTAGTTATCGAAAAACAGGATTCTTGCGTTTTTTCCCTCTTGCTGAGAAAGCATTCGTTCTTCCGCCCAGTTCCTTTTCTCAAAATCAAAATACTTCAATTGGTACGCGCAAGAAATAGGCCAATTCCGCGGCTTTTTGTTCAATTTCTCGTGGAGTTAAATTTTCATCAGTACGGGTCAACGGAACAGCCCCCCGGCCTCTGATATCCATATAAAGGACACGGCGGGCATAAATACCCTCTTTAACTTCTATTCGAACGGATTGAATATCTTTTATAAGGAACCGGAGGAATATGCGACGATTTTTTCCAGGAAATCCCCAACGAAAAATACATACTATTCCTTCCTTTCTATCGAATCGATCATAACCACTACCTACATTCCAGGAAATTGTGCACCACAAATAGGAACTAATAAAGAGACCCGCGATTCCGTAGAAAGACATCACGATTCCCTGTGGAAAAAAAAGGATTTGCTGAGACGGAACAAAAGATATCAAATTTCTACCAAGAAAACTGGAAGTTCCAACCAACAAGAAGCCTAATGAACCTAACAAAACGATAAGGGCCCAACAAAAATTACTTAGTTTTCGAGACCCCGTTATAAGTTCTATCCATGTATGTTCTGATCGCCAACTCATACTTCATCCGATTGTATTTTATTGAAATTGAGAGAATACCCCAAATGATTTTGACTTTACTTTTTTTGTTTCCGAATGAACTTTCATCAACTAGCACTAGTTTGATGGGAACTAGCACTAGTTTGATGGGAACTTTTAGGAGTAATTCATCAAATTGTTTAGATCTAAAATAATAACATACCCCTCATATGATCCCAATATACATATTGATATACATATAGATCCACCAACTTTACATTTTAGGCATCCAGTGATCCTGATCTATTTGAAACTGGCTAGAATTCAGTTATCTATAGATCATTTTCTGCAGACATAAGAGCTTTTTCCTTTGTGTTCGGCGGAAATCACATGTTCTACTCTATTTTCTTTTCCGAAATCAATATCTATGTTATGCTACAAGTCTAAGTTAAAAAAAAAAAAAAAGAATGAGACTGGGTCCCCTCGGATCTAAACAATCTTGTTTTTTTGAACATAAAGAAATAAAGAACCCATTGCAATTGCCGGAAATACTAGGCCTACTAAAGGCACAAAAATAGAGGGAAAATTGAAAGTTGTCATAAAATGGGGTACCTCGATTTATTATTTGTACCTGTTCTTATTTTTTTTAATATCATATTTTATATTTATACTAATTATAATTAATAATTGTAATTATTATTAATTCGTAGCTATTATTAATTAATTCAATTTGAAAATTCTTATTAGAGATATTAAGTATCTAAGTGAGTATATAGAATAAGTCCAAGGAATGTAGAACTAAATAAATGGAATTATTCATCTATCTGCATCAAAGATACATATGACAATCCATTTTATTTTTCTTCGTTTCTTTGTGTTTTGTTCTTGTCTTCGAATTTCATTTTAATAAAGAAAGAGTTTCTTACAAATTCTCGAAAGATTCGTTAGAATGCGACACAACCGGGATTTTTTAGTGAAAACGGGATTTTCGGTAGATGGAGAAAGATACAAAACTATATATCTATTTTTTCTATAATTTGAATTTGATTAGATACGTAAGATGGAATTCGTTTTATTTTTCGAATTTCACGAAAGGAAGAACTCACGTTTTTATCTGGTTGATAGAGACTTCTTAATTAGTAATCGGGAATCTAGGTAAAAAAAAAAAAAAGAGTTATACACAACTTTGGATTCTTTCTACAATTAGATCTTAGGTCGCCAAAGAAAACTCCCTTTTTAGTTACTTTGATTCCGATAAGCTAATATTCGGATAAGCTAACTACTTTTTTTGTTTGCTACAAATAAAATAATTCAACTTAGTGCGCTCTACTTGATTGAATTGGAATTCAAAGGAAAGAAGGCGTGGAGCTTAAATAACTCACTCAGAACAGTTTTTAAAAGATTACGCGGTACGATTAGGTCGAATAAGCCCTTCTGGAATAAATATTCAGCCGCTTGTGAACCTTCGGGTACTGTTTTATTCAATGTTTGTTCAATTACTCTTTTACCCGCAAATGCAATGTAGGAATTTGGTTCGGCAATAATAATATCTCCCAACATACCAAAACTAGCTGTTACCCCACCAGTAGTAGGAGATGTAAGGATTGATACATACAATAACTTTTTATTTGATTGATAATCATATAAAGCAGACGATATTTTAGCCATTTGCATCAGGCTCAAACTCCCTTCTTGCATGCGCGCTCCCCCCGAAGCGCACACTATAATAAGAGGTAGAAATTGATTGGTAGCGTACTCAATCAAACGGGTGATTTTCTCCCCGACTACGGATCCCATACTACCCCCCATAAACTGAAAATCCATAACCCCAATTGCTACGGGAATACCATTTAGTTGACCTACGCCTGTTTGAACAGCCTCAGTTAATCCTGTATTTCTTTGATAAGAATCAATACGATCTTTATAAGGCTCCTCCTCCGAATGAAATCCAATGGGATCCAGAGAGACCATGTCTTCATCCATAGGGTCCCAAGTACCGGGGTCGATCGAAACTTCAATTCTTTCTGAACTACCCATTTTCAAATGGTATCCACACTGTTCACAAATATTCATTTTTGATTTCAAAAATTTCTTATAATTTAATCCATAACAATTTTCGCATTGAACCCACAAATGCCTATATTTTTGAGTTGCATCAAGATCACTAGGCCTTTCTCTTAGAGTTAAATCACTACTCTTCGCGCGGGTTCGTATACTGGACCCCCCACCTTCACTACTAGTTTTACGTTTATCAAAAACGCACCTAGAAATGTAACCGTCACTACTATCACTTACAATGGACGTATCAATACAGATTTGAGACTGAAGATAACTGTCAATGCAACTAGTAATGTGATTATTCCAACTAGATTGAGTATCATAAACGGAACGATTGTATA